ATGAATCGAAATATCGCTGCTACGCCAAAACTCGGCGCAAAGAACCAACCAGATTGCCCCAGTGGATAAATAAGGAATACGGAAACAAAAACAGCGATTGGAGCAGAGAATGAAATTGCATTATAAGGCCGCAATTGAACAGACCGAGCAAGTTCAAATTGACGTAACATGAAACCTATTAGTGCAAAAGCCCCATGGAGAGCGACAAAAGTCCACAGACCGCCTAATTGACACCAACGAGTAAAATCCCCTTGCGCTTCCGGGCCCCATAGTAGCAACAAAGAGTGTGCTAAACTATTGGCAGGGGTGGAAACTGCCGCGGTTAAGAAATTACAACCTTCCAAATAGGAACTAGCCAATCCATGGGTATACCAAGAAGTTACAAAAGTTGTCCCTGTAAACCAACCCCCTAAAGCGAAATAAGCACAAGGAAAGAGCAATAGGCCGGACCATCCTACAAAAACGAAACGGTCCCTTCGTAACCAGTCGTCCATAATATCAAATAGATCATTTTCTTCTTTAGTAACTCTACCAAGGGCTATAGTCATAGTGATCCTCCTATTCAATTACTTCAACCATTTCCGAGCACCTCATATCACTTCCAAGGCATACGATAGTTTGATTATCTGTGGACGATTTCTTTCTCGTTCAATGCCCTTTTTCAAAGGTCTCGAAGATAGAAATTTTTTATTTTTATCTATGGGGTCACAACCGAGGTCGTGGTAAATCCATGAATTTGATTCGATTAGTTTTTCTTATACTATAGAAATAAACATTTGAATTCAGCATTATTCCATGACTCCTATTTCAAAGCCTATCTTTTAAGGAAAAATGAAAATAAAAGTAACCCCTCTTTTCCCACTCGCTCTCTATTGCATGGGTGGAAGAACAAAAATTGGATTCTGAAAAAAAAAAGAAAGATATTGAAAAAAAAAAAATTGACTTTCGAAATCAATTTTTATGTGTAGCGGAAAGGAGTTGCGATTTCTTCTTATTCCTATAGAACATCTAGTAACAAGAATATGAAATCGTAAATAGCGAAAAATTCTTGCCTTGCGCGGTCTAAGTCTAAGGAAATACAAAAAATCCGCTTATACAATTTCATCTACATCGAATTTATATATCAGAATAGTGGATAGAGGCATCATTCAAGGAGTCAGGTCTACTTACTTTATCTTTCTTTCCAATTTTATGGTGGGTTTGATAAGAACCCTTTTTGTTTTGTTTATAAATAATCGAAAAAAGAGTTTTTTATTTTTTATATAACCTGCTTGTTTTATTATAACAAGTCCTATATGAAAATGCCCGCTGAAGAGAAAATCTATCTGATTGTTTCTCAGCCAATATCGAATTTTAGAAAGAAAAAACAAGAATTTTCTTCTTTTTTTTATTAACATTAAGAAAAAAGAATATAATTAAAATGGAATTGGCAATATAATTTTTATGGACTTTTGAAAGAAAAAGGAAGGATTTTTTGCAATCGTTATTTCTTGCCTCTGTCATATCACGGAAACCTTTCGATTTGGAACGGGGAGAGATGGCTGAGTGGACTAAAGCGGCGGATTGCTAATCCGTTGTACAATTTTTTTGTACCGAGGGTTCGAATCCCTCTCTTTCCGCCCCCTCGGATCATTTGGGACTTTCGAATTGGAAGGAATTCTGACCCCCGGATTTTCTCATAGATAAATGTACGAAACAAATCCAATTTGTAAGAAAAAATTCCAAAAAAATTTGGATTTTTACTCCTCACGCCCAGGATTACGTCCTGGGTCATTAGATAAGAATCCAAAGATAAAGAGGGAAACAAAGAATATCACTACTGTATAAACAAAAAGTTTGAGAGTAAGCATTACATAATCTCCAAGATTTTTTTTTAAGGAATAGATTACCCGTTTTTCCTTACCACACAGATCCACTAGGATGGGTTTTGTTTATTTTTACACCTAAAAATGCAAAAATCAATTCTTGAAAAAAATTGCAAGAATTGATTTATAATAAGCACTCTTATCAATATCAAAAATTAGGTTAGGTATTGTGTGGGTACCTAAAGGTACCTGCTCAACGTAGGTGCAGGGGGTGGGGTAGAAAGGCGGATCCCAATTTATTGCTGCAGCTATACATTCAATGTAGAAGAATTAGAATTTTAGAATCGAAGGTTCATAATATAAGACTTCTCGGCTTTTATTCATTTTTAGAATTTTTTTGGAATGAATACATCATTCAATTTGGCAGACAGAACAGAGTAGTAAAGATTTCATCGAAAACTTACAGCAGCTTGCCAAACAAAGGCTAATAGAAAAAAGAGTATAGGTATGACAGGCATAAAATCCACGATTGGGTTGAAAATGGCATAAGCTTCGGGCAATTTGGCGAAGAAAAAACTAGTCGGATAAAGAACAGAATTAAAACAGATACAGGTTAAACTAAGTATATTAGGCATAACAAGCATTTCGTTCTTGTAGAGTAGATAATTGGATTTTGATTGAGTTATTTTTCTAAGGGAAAAAAGAAAAGGCGGGTTCAAAATCCTTTTTTCTTCGGACTTTCCCAAACGCAAAATACCTCCTTGTATTCGCACTCTCAAATGAGAATGGAAGAAATTCGACTTTCATATAATATCTTAATAGAATTCCATGTAATGATCAATGCATTTTTTGGATTCTATATTATCCGCATGTCTAGAATCCTAGCAAGAGAGTATCCCTCATTTTTTATGTAATTGAAGTGGGATTGACGAATAACAAATAAACATAATAGTGTTTATTAGTGTCGCATAAAACCAGAAATGGGGCGTGGCCAAGTGGTAAGGCAGCGGGTTTTGGTCCCGTTACTCGGAGGTTCGAATCCTTCCGTCCCAGATTTTTTCTGATGAAACGAAAGATGAAATCATATTGTACCCCACACGAGACAAAAGAAAGTTTATTAAAGAGAATAATTATCTCTTATGAACTCTTAGATTAGATGCATTTCTAAGCATTCTTTTTCTTTCTCAGAAAACATAATCAAGTGTCAAGTCCAGTCAAATTGAATATCTTTATTTTCATGAAAAATTGGGTCTATCAGTCACATTCAGGATATGCCCCTACTACTACTCATTACTCATATGTGTTTTGAAATTCGAACTTCTTAGATAAACTTTATGCTCCATATCCATGAAGGGGGAATTCTTACATGATACATTTGACATCTAATGTGAAAGAAAAGAAGGACCCCCTATTTATTTTTCCCGAACTAAAGAACTAAAGTAAGTAAATAAAAAGAAAATAAAGGGGGTATCCTAATTCTATATTTCATGGCCAGATTAAAGAATAGGAAGTTTTTAGTTTCAGCACAGGTCTTAAAACTTTTGACCAAGATCGGCTTGCGAAAAAAGAAAAAGGGTTTCTATTCTATGGATAGGAACTCCATTTTTGTATTTTAGATATTATCTGATTTGCAAATATCCATTTCTAAATCAATGGAATGTGAGGATTAGAGAGAAATTCATATATTCTGTCTACTCGGCTTTCGAATTAATTGAAAAAATTTTAAACTTGACGTAAAACACTGTATAAAAAATGAGACCTATCCCTTTATGATAGAGATAGATTTTTGTTGTATTATATTATTAGTAAAAAGGGCCCCTCTTTGGTTAAGCGAAAACCATCTCGATCTGCGATTCTTTAAATATCCAGAATGATCCATTCTGGTAAGGATAAGGTAAGAACTGTTCGTTGGATAGAATGGATTCAAAAAATCATACTTCTCCTGATTTTTGATTTGGAGTTGCTTCTTTTAGGTAAAAGAAAGAATGCTATAAGTAAAAGCAAAGGCCTTAATTTGACTTTACACGAAATGTGTTTTTTTTTTTTACTTCATTTTTTTCCCTCTTTTGGTATTCGAGTCGAAGAAGTACGAGAATTCTATAACTACCAAAAAACTTTCAATCTTTTCATTGGAATAGTTTATTTAGTTAATAGTTTTTGTTATGGAAAAATATATTGCTAATCTAATTCTAATATAGTAATTAAATTAATTAAACTTTTTTTGAGGTTGATAGTTTATTTGTTGGAGAAGAGTCGATCCTTCGCTTCTCATTTCAGGATTGACCATCTCGAGTCCTCTGTTGAGGATGGAAATTCAATAAAAAATAAGTCTTAAGCAAACTTGTTTATTCGTCTTTTTCGAACTATGTTTCCTTTCCTTCATATGATAGAATATGGGTTTAAATAAATTGGATCTTTGCGGAGTCTTCCCCGATAAATACTTATTTCTTTTATCCATATTTCTCCATAGATAGCAAGTTTGAATTAGTATACAAAAAACTAAACTAAACCAATGACTATTCATGATCCCATCCATATTGGATCAATTCCCTATACCACTTTGCAATGAAATTAGAGGAATGTTTGTTATGGTAAAACTTCGTTTAAAACGATGTGGTAGAAAGCAACGTGCGACTTGAAGGACATGATCGATTGTGGATTTTGTTATCCATCATTTTCCATAGTAATGAAAATGCTCTTGGCTCGACATAGTCTGTTCTATTCGTCCCGAACCAAATTTGCGCTGGGTTGTTTGTAAGTAAATAGTACACGATGGAGCTCGAGAGGACAGAATTGATTTTTTATCAAGGGAAAGAATCTAGGGTTAGTGAAAACTAATAAATTAGGCCAACTTTGTCAGTCTATCCTTAATATAGAAATCGAAAGGTTAAAATAAGAAGAAAGTCCAATTTTGGAAGATTGGAAAAACTCTTTCAATTAAAAGTTTATCAGAATCAATCGCCCATATTCGATTTCTATAGAAGAGGGAAATGCTTTATCGAAGGAAATAAGAAAAAAAGGGTATGTTGCTACTCTTTTGAAAGAAAAAAGAATAGGAATTCCCGAAGTAATGTCTAAACCCAAGGATTTCACAAATCAAAGATAAAGAATTCCGGAACAAGTAAACGCGATTTTCAATTGTCTCAACAATAGAATTGGATCAGAATAAGGAATAAAAGTCAATTCGTTCGAGATGAGACAAAGAAAAGAGTTTAGAGACGACTCAAAAAATTTGGAAGGATTTTTCCTTTTAAGTCTGTCAGTCAAAATTAACCAACTTGAGTCATGAGTATAAATGAAATTTGTTTTTTCTGTAAGGAAATTAATGCAAGTCATAGTCTAATTTCTATCTACTTGTATTATAGACAGAAATTCGAATCTTTTTCTCGAGCCGTATGAGGAGAAAACCTCCTATACGTTTCTAGGGGGGGCATTGTTTAGCTACATCTATCCCAATAAGCTGTCTATCGAATCGTTGCAATTGATGTTCGATCTCGAAGAGAAGGAAGAGATCTTCGAAAAGTAGGTTTTTATGATCCGATAAAGAATCAAACTTGTTTAAATGTTCCAGCTATTCTCTATTTCCTTGAAAAGGGTGCTCAACCTACAAGAACTGTTTATGATATTTTAAGGAAGGCAGAATTCTTTAAAGAAAAAGAAGGAACTTTGAGTTAATTGAAGAACTAAATGAATAAAAAAGTAGGAGAGGATCACTAGTATCCCTCGTTGTCTAATTATTTAGACACAATTTGCCTCTTTCTTAGTCCTATTTTTGACTGGATTTATGTCGTGCCAATCCAACATAAGCCCTTATTTTATTTACTTTTTCTATCTAATTTGTTTTCTTACCATTGTATTTCCATTGACAAAGGTCTATTGAACAAATAGAATTTGTAGATAGATAGGTCTCTTTATCCTCACTCCATATTAGGTTTTTCTGTCTACACTTCGCTCAAATGATAAGGTTGTCCCTCTTGCATGTACTCTCATACAAGATTTATTTATATAAAGAAATATAAATTGCTAAAAAAATGACAATTTTGCTATCGTGATTGGGGCCGCTCCTTTTTTAACCTTAGTGAAATTTAGCCGGACCTGTTCATTTTGGCATTTGAGTGTTTTTAATGGGCGATAAAATCTTTCTTTTAATGTTTTGCTAGTTCAATGTTTTGACAGGAGCGTGCGGTGTAATTCCATTGATTTTTGGGTTTCGATCGTATCTAAGATCCTATTTTATCTGGGTTGCTAACTCAATGGTAGAGTACTCGGCTTTTAAGTGCGACTATGATCTTTTACACATTTGGATGAAGCAACAAATTCGTCCAGACTCTTGGTAGAGTCTAGAAGACCACGACTGATCCTCAAGGGTAATGAATGGAAAAAATAGCATGTCGTAATAAAATCAATTTCTTATTTTTGATTTTTGGAATGGAATAAAAAATTCCTATTTTCTGGGTCTAGTGAATAAATGGATAGAGCCTGGCTCCAATTCTGGTAAAATAAAAAGCAACGAGCTTAACTTCTTAATTGAAATGATTCCCCGATCTAATTAGACGTTAAAAATAGATTAGTGCCTGATGCGGGGAAAGGTTGGGTTTTCCTATGAACGGACCCTTGATTTTTTCTTTTTTTTTTTTTTTAGAAATCCTAATTATTCTTGATTATAGATTGAAAAGGGATGTTATGGATTGAATGTGTAAAAGAAGCAGTATATTGATAAAGAGACTGGATTCCAAAGTCAAAAGAGCGATTGGCCTGCAAAAATAAAAGATTTGTTCTCTTTTGTAATTAGAACAAACATAAACTAATTGGATAGAAAAGGAAAAGATCTGTGGATTAGATTCCTTTTCTTTCCAGGGTTTGTATTAAAAAATGCAACACCCTGTTTTGACCATATTGCACTATGTATCATCATTTGAGAAACCGAGAAATGCTTCTTCTTTCTGATTCAAGTAGAAATACAAATGGAAAAATTGGAAGGGTATTCAGAAAAACAGAAATCTCGTCAACAATACTTCGTTTACCCACTTCTCTTTCAGGAGTATATTTATGCATTTGCCCATGATTATGGATTAAAAGGTTCCGAACCTGTGGAAATTGTTAGTTGTAATAACAAGAAATTTAGTTCACTACTTGTGAAACGTTTAATTATTCGAATGTATCAGCAGAATTTTTGGATTAACTCGGTTAATCATCCTAACCAAGATCGATTGTTGGATTACAACAATTTTTTTTATTCTGAGTTTTATTCTCAGATTCTATCTGAGGGGTTTGCGATCGTTGTAGAAATCCCATTCTCGCTACGAGAATTATCTTGTCCGAAAGAAAAAGAAACACCAAAGTTTCAGAATTTACGATCTATTCATTCAATATTTCCCTTTTTAGAAGACAAATTTTTGCATTTACATTATCTATCACATATAGAAATACCCTATCCTATCCATTTTGAAATCTTGGTTCAACTCCTTCAATACCGGATCAAAGATGTTCCATCTTTGCATTTATTGCGATTCTTTCTCAACTACTATTCGAATTGGAATAGTCTTATTACTTCAATGAAATCGATTTTTCTTTTGAAAAAAGAAAATAAAAGACTATTTCGATTCCTATATAACTCTTATGTATCAGAATATGAATTTTTCTTGTTGTTTCTTCGTAAACAATCTTCTTGCTTACCATTAACATCTTCTGGAAC